GGTTTACGTATTTCAGTTAAAAGACCCGAAGTAGCAAAGCCTTGGGTAAAAATAGTACTTGAGGCAGTTATTTCGGTTAAATAATTTTTTCTTATTTTGAAATAAGGGACTATATGAATAAGGGAGAAACTCCATGAAAGAAAGATTAATGATTCATATAAATCACTTAGTGGGAAATGGCCCGAATAAATCCAACGAGTGATTAATAATCCTGTTAGACATAAAAAAGTAACTATCATCCCCTTTTCTGACGAATCATATGGTTTTATGATTTCATTGCCCAATAAGGTTATCAAATGAATTATAATTACAATTGAAACAATTGAAAAGGAAATATGAGTGAATATATGCTCTAAAGTTGAAAATATCATAAAAATGAAAAAAAGAGAGGGAATCCCCTAAATTAATAATTAATATTAATTAAGAATTAGAAATTGGGAATTTAATTTATTTTTATTATAGGATCTATTGGATTATAGGATCTATTGGATATCTTTTAGAAGATGTCATGCCGCTACTCGGACTCGAACCGAGATGCTCTAGCACTGCTTCCTAAGAGCAGCGTGTCTACCGATTTCACCATAGCGGCTTACTCGAACTAATAATAGCCTATTTATATTCAATCGTCGATATTGAACAAGTCAATTCAATCAAATAAGTTTTTTAGTCAACACTCCAATTGATAAAAAAAATGAGTTCAAAAGTCAATTAGAAGGTTCATTAGTTTCATTTATTAGCGTGTCCGGTTTATTTATCTTAGGGTTTTGACGCAGTTTATCCTATTATAAAATCCAACTTTTGGAAGTAGATTATTCTCTCGATAAAAAAAACTTTTTTCATTTTTTACTTTTATTGATACTTCATTATTTCTCGTTTATCTCATTTCATAAATTTCAAACAAAAAATAAATTTTCTCAATGAATCCAAAATAACCTATTTTGGATTACTTCAAATTGACACATTATTTGTACATTGACAGATTAGTTATACATAATATCTCAACAATGAAGTTCTTTTATTAATTGGGCTCAAAATTGGAGATATATGGTAAAGCCATTTCATATAGTAATTACTAAAAATTATAAAAAATTATAAATTAAGAAGTCATAAAGTTATCCAAAATTTTTTACCATGTAATCCATTAGTTTCAACAATCCACTAATTTAAACTAAAAATATTATATCTGCCCTTCCCGAGAAAGAGAAAATTTGTTCATTATTGTAAAGGTCGATGGGGAAAATAAGACTCCCCACCACAAAAATATTAGTGAAAATATACTACAAAGAAATAAAAAATCTTGTATTTTTTTCTTTATTCTTTTTTTTTTTTTAGACATCTTATAAGACGGAAACCTGGTCTATTTCATATTGAAAAGTATTGAGCTAAAATTTTGAGTCAAATCCATTTCGATTATTCCAATATTTTAGGACTTATTTGTTTGTCGTACAAAAAAACTTTTTGAATTCCCAGTAGAAAGAGATTTCCCTAATGACAAAGCTTTTAACGCCGCCCAATATCCTTTCCTTTTCCAAATATTTTTACGAATACGCTTTTTTGATATAGAAGTACGTTTTTTTGGAACTGCCATTTGAAAATCATTGTTATAGTTGGATGTGAAAGACATCTATTATTCAAAACAAATTATTATTTCTTATTCATTATCTATTTTTTCTATAAATAATATTCTGTTCATAAAAAAGAAATATAGATATGTGAAAGATCCGTTAAATTGGATCAAAAATTACTCGAAATAATAAAATTTTGATTCCATACAATATTTGTCAAACCAAAAATTTTGGGTTTGGAACTCTTAGTTCTCCTCTCAAATTTATATCTTTAGAATCTGCTAGGTCATAGAAATTAAACTTAATGATTTAATAAAATTTAATAAAATAAAGAAAGAACCTAAAAGATCTCGATTTTTATCATTCTAGACTTTATTTACACGTAATAAAATACCTCAATTGTAAACTTTTTCCTAATAAAAAACTTGAGTCTTTTTTTAGTCAAACTCGACAAAAGAATACACCTAAATTCAATTTAAAAATTCAAATGAGATTACTAATAAATCTGTTAAAGGATACGTGGTTTGATAAAAAAATATCTCAGTCGTTTTTTACCCTTTCTCGATAAAAAAAGCTCATTTTAGATCTATAATATTCTAACGTTTACTAAGAAATCGTTTTGATTGAAATGGAAAACAATCAATCCCATAATGAATTAGTTAATGCGTTGAAAGAAACTAACTAAACTCAAGAGTTTTTATTTCATTAGACCGATGACCTTAGTTAATCCTATAATTCATATCAGCATCAAGTACTCTTTTTAGCGTAATTTTTTATCCTTGCTCTATGAATCTAAATTATTATTACGAGAAATTCTCGTAATAATAATTTAGATTTGCATTTTCAGGTTATAAGTATTCAGTTTTATATCTAACTTGGTCATCTCATTTGACCAATTGTAACTTCTTGTTTTGAATATTTGAACGATTTTGAAA